ATGCCTTGGTGGTGAAATGGTAGACACGCGAGACTCAAAATCTCGTGCTAAAGAGCGTGGAGGTTCGAGTCCTCTTCAAGGCATAATTTTTGAGATCTCTTATTGAAGGGGAGTCCGTTTTGAAATCGTCCGCCCCGCACCCCCCCGAGTATAGTATATGCTTCAACAGGAATCACACAGGGGTAGATTGATACAATAGAAACCCCTGGTAAAATGCCCACCCGTAACCCAGCGGATAAAGTACATAATCCGTTTTAGGGATTGGCGACTTACCCATTCAGTGACTTTGGCACCAGACGTTCCCAAAATGGGTACTCTCGGGTCGGGTGAATTCAATAATAGACGCCTGTTGGCATTCCGGCCTTCCTTCTCCGGCCTATCCGAAAGAGAATTCAGTACTTCTTGGTCGTGAATATCTGAATAGTACGAACCGCCCCGTGGATATCTTTGCTTCGGAACAAAACAATTAGAATCAGAATTAGGCTCGGTCAACTGGAATGTGTATTATCCATATAGGGGATCCTTCAATTGAGAAGATCCATCGACCTGAGACGAAGAGAAAGAAAGGTCTATCTATTTTATTTAGTTATTCAGTTAAACCATGATTCGTTATTGGAGCAGATAGCAAGAACCATTTCATCCGGTATACGTATTTTGGATTTTCCAATGGATTTACATCTTTCATTAATGGAAATCCTTTGATGTAGTGAGTAATCGTCTGGTTGTTCGCTGTTCAAGAATTTCGATTCTTGGGAAGTATCACGGGCATCCAATAACAATAAGAAGGTTTTCCATTTTTTCAAATGAACGATTTGAAGACCTATTGATTTTAACAACTGATTGCGGAATTGATCATTCGGACCTTTCCATTCATAGATGCGGATCTCGGACCTATGAATGGAGATCTTCCCGAAACTCACAAAGAAAAAAGAAAGTGAGTTATACAAAAAGAGAAGAGACTTGGACAAAAAAGGAAGTAACTTGGGCAAAAGGCGAGAAGGTAACTCAGGCAAATCTTTTTTGTCGATAACCTTAGACCAATCGATCGAATATAGATTAACACGTAATCGATCGAAGGCTGTACGGAATCGATCGAAGACTTTACGGAATCGGTCGAAGACTACTTGAAAATGAAAACGGCTATTCTGCTCAGGAATGAGATGTTCCTGAAAATGATTTCTCCCATTGGACCATTTGTATCTATTAGGATCCCGATTCATGGATCTCTCGGTTCGAGAAAGAAAAATAAGAAGATCGAACCACTTCTTCTGACTCTTTTTCAAATTTGATAAATGTTGGTTGATCGTGTATCTCATTATAGTTCTATGATTCAGAGTATCATTTCCTATTTGATACCTTTGAATTCCATATTCGAAGTTGCGTCGGATCTATTCATTAAAAAGAATCGATTCAATACATTCCTTATGTACCCATAGGTGCTATATTGGATTTGAATCCGATTTCGGATCAATCTATATTGATTGACTGCCTCCATTATGTTGTTGCTAGCAAATACCACTATTTTTCTTTTTGGTTTTGGATCTTCCAAATCATTCCCGCAGGAGGTCCGCACCCATTTTTTTCTGATCCTTCGATAAAAAGATTCATTCTCTTCATATAAAATAGGAGGTAGAACCAATAAAGATCTCTTTTTCGATTCATCCCTGGAGTTGGATACCTCATTCAAGAATTGTTTTTGATCCAATCCGGAGGAATCAATAGAAAGGGCAAATCCCTTATGATACGCCAGATCTGGCTCGGTTATTGATAGAGTGAATAGATCCGCCATTTCTTGAAATCTCTCTTCTGATTCAAAATCGTGGTGTAACGTGTATCCCCCCCTGTTCCGGTCATGGAATAGATGAAATAAAGAAATAAATGGATTTTTGTTCAAGAATGAAATCTTATTGGAACTGTCCAGTTCATCCTTCGGAAACATATCACACCCCGGATCTGATGAAATAGGATGAATTGAGACGGTATTTTGTAAATACATAATTATCTTGAATATATTAACTATTTCTTTATTTGCCGATCGCCTGGAAGGAACAAAAGAAAGATCTTGTTCTTTCTTCAACAATTTATGATCTCTAGTGGACCTCTCAGTAGGATTCGAACCCAGATGAAGTTCTGACCACTTGTAGGATTCCCAAGAAATTCTTCGATTTCTTCCGGAAGCAGATGATTATTCATCTGCTTCTCACGCTCCGTGAATAGCCGGGACATTGAGGAATCTCCGTCAAGGCATTTAGGGAATCGCTCTGATTCTATCTCTGTTCCTTCCGTTTGAAAAAAAGAAGGATCCCAACAAGGAATCGATCTTTCTTTTAGTTGTGGAATCTCTCTTTGATTGATCAATGTGTGATATTCCGAATCCTCATTACTAATGGAATCCAAATGATCTCTGGGTTGATCAGAAGATCCTTTCAATTGGCTAGAATCCGTTACTTGAATGAAACTAGATCTTGTGGAATCCCTCTTTTTTCTGATCCAGTTCCTC